TAATATAAAATTCCCGCACTGATTTGTAATTGACTAATAAATGACTATTTTATTTTTACGTCCGTTGTGGCGTTTGAATTTATCTCTCAGCAAAAGAAGTCAAAATCCCGGTGTAAAAATAACTGTGGAGAGTTTTTATAGTAAACTTTTTATCGGGGTTTATTATTTTATATTATTGTGAGATTTCGGGCAAAGCTTTAAAATTTTAATGGAAAAATTACCACGATAAGTGGCAAATGTTCCTATGCAATATTTAGGGCGGAAAAGTGCAAATTATGGATTTACCGTATATTAAATATTTTTATTTTGAAAAAATGTGATGAAAAAAATGTGCTTTGTCCGAGATTTTTTAAAAAAAAAACGCTTGAAAAGTTGGGAGTGAGGAAAAATATGTCTAACAAGCATGAAGGAATGTATCTCATTAGGGAAAAGTGCCAGACCAAGGGTATAGCTCCACCTGGACTAAGGGCCTACCCCGCTTCGGGGTGACGGTAACGAGCATATATGGGTGTCAGGTGAAAGGTAGAGATAAAAAGACCAACCAGGGGTGGAACAGGCATAGCTGATAAGAACATGCGGCAGAATGTACCAGTATAGAGGGTGCGACCAAAGGCCTCTTAAAAAGCTAGGAGGGAGGGATGGTTCCGGGCCATTGAGATGACCTTGAGAGTGTAACCAGCGGCCTTGGAAAGTACATTTCCGGGAGGAGTTACAATATATGGACGTGAGAAGCGGGACTGTATGCCATGATGAAAGGATAGAGGATTTCACGGGCTGAGCTAGGTCACGGGACACCATCTGGAACGGGATAGTCATGATTACTAATAACGAGTATTCCTGAATCCATGGAACGTTAGGGTAATGGGGAGACAAATTCGATGATCGGAGCCAATTTTACATATAAATAATTATAGTATAATTCCCGTTTATTAGCCGTGTGGCAAATCATTAATGTACTATATACATAGTGAAATAAAGATTAAATATGAAGGTAGGACATAGGCCGGGATTTCCATAATAAAATTATGGGGGGGGTAGGGGGGGGTCCTAGGAGGGCTTATTTTTTGCAAAGAGTAGTTTAATATAAAATGCTGGTTTTGGGGGCCAGAGATGGGAATTCTCTCTTTGATGTTCGGAGGGCTGGGCCCGTCTTTGGTTTACAAGAACAATGCTTTAGTATAAGCTATCCGAACAGATGTTGGTTGATGAAAGGTTATTTTCGATTCAGCCTAGTACTGGTTGTGAGATAAAGAATAGAAAGTATAGGAGTGAGGCTGTTTGACCAATTATGGTGAATGGGGGCTCTACTGGTTTGGTTGCTGTTCATGTAATTACGGCGAGTGTGGCAATTAGGGATCAGAAGATGAGTTGAGACAGGGGTCGGAATGTTGATGATCGGATTATGGAGGTGTGTGAGAATGGTGGTGTTATTAGGATTAGGATAGAGAGTGTTAGTGCTATGGCCCCCCCTAGTTTGTTTGGGATGGACCGGAGGATACCATAGGCGAATAAGAAGTATCATTCCGGTTTAATGTGTTGTGGGGTTACTATTGGGTTAGCTTTGGAGAAGTTTTCTGGGTCGTTAAAAAGGTCTGGTGTGAAGGATATGATTAGGAAAATTGAGGTTAGTATAATGGTTAGTATGAGTATGTCCTTGTGTGTATGGTAGGGGTGGAGTGGGATTTTGTCGATGTCAGAGTTGGTTCCGAGTGGGTTGCTTGACCCTTTGTTGTGAAGAAGGATGACATGAATTGAGGAGAGTGAGACGAGAATAAATGGGAGGATAAAGTGGAGGGCGAAGAATCGGGTTAGGGTGGGGTCGTTGATTGAGAAGCCCCCCCACAATCAAGTTGTGAGGGTGTTTCCTAGGTATGGAATTGCAGTGAGTAGGTTGGTAATTACTGTTGCGGCTCAGAAGGATATTTGTCCTCATGGTAGGACATAGCCAAAGAAGGCTGTTGCCATCAAGGTAATTAGTAGGGTAATTCCTGATAGTCAGACTTCTTTGTTTAGGTAGGATCCGTAGTAAAGTCCTCGTGCGATGTGGATGTAGATGCAGATGAAGAATATGGAGGCGCTGATTGCGTGCAAGTTTTGTATGATTCAGCCATAAGGGATGTCTCGTGTAATGTGAATTACTGATGAGAATGCCAGGTTAATATTGGCTGTGTAGTGGATGGCTAAGAAAAACCCCGTTGTGATTTGTAGGGCTAGGCATGTGAGAAGTATGGAGCCGAAGTTTCATCAGGTTGAAATATTTGAGCCTACTGGTAATAGGTTGAATAGAAGGAGTGTGTGTTGGTGGGACATTTTTGTAGTTGATTTACAACGGTGGTTTTTCAGATCGCAGGTCTCGGTAGAGCAAGAATTATGATTATGATAAATCATTTTTTAAGTTTTATTATGGTATTTATGGTATTTGGAGTGTTGGTTTTGGGCTGGGTGACTTTGCCGTACTATGGGGTAGTTTCTTTAATAGGAGTTTCTTTTTTTTGCTGTATTTTTTTGGTTGCTATTGGTCGTACTTTTGCTGCCTTGGTTATGTATATTGTATATTTGGGGGGTTTGGTGGTTGTGTTTGGTTATTGTGTTAGTGTGGAGAAAGGGGGGAAGGTTTTAGAGGTTGTGGGGTTTAAGTATTTTGTTGTGTTTGTGTTAATTGGGGTGGTTGTTTTAATGTGTGGTTCATATGTTGGGTGGGTTGGCGGTGTGTTGGTCTATTTTGGTTTGGAGGATGTAGTTAGTCTTGAGGTTAATGGTAGTGCGGTTTTTTATTGTGTTGGAGGTGCTGGTTTAATGGTTTGTTCTTGGGGTTTGTTGTTGGTATTATTTTCTGTTTTGGTGATTTTGGGATGGTCTCGGATTGGCGGTGTTCGGCCTTTTAGGCCATGATAATGATCGAGATAAAGAGTGTCAGGGTAAATGTGGTTATATAGTTTTTAATTATGTTTTTTTGTTGTGAGGAGAGGTTAATTATGGGAACGGTTGTGTTAGATAGACCAGTTGGACCTCAATTTTCTAATGTTCAAAGGTCTATAAGTTCTGTGGAGGTTTGTTGGCTTGTTTTTAGTGTAAGTATTGTTAGGGATCGATGTGGGATGTTAAAGAAAGCCAGTTGGTTTAGGAAAAGATTAAGTGTTTTTATTTTTTGGGGGGATTTGTGGTATGTGATGTAAAGTAGGTCTTTTGATAAAGTGGCGCCCAGCAGGGTGGCAGCTAGTGCTGCTATTTTAATGATTTTTGGTATAGTGATTATTGTTGTGGTGTGTAGAGTGGATAGTTTTGTTAGGATGCCCGCTAGGATTGACATTAGTGTAAGTCGTATAAGGGGGTAGATTGTGCATTTTGTTTCTTTGTGGGTGGTGTGATTGGTTCGGGGGTGTTTGGTTATGATAAGGAGGATAATTTGTATACTGTATGAAGCTGATAGGGCTGTTGCTATTAGGGTAATTGTTAATGCTCAAGAGTTAATATGGGAGTTTGTCATGGTTTCGATGATGGTGTCTTTTGAGTAGTATCCCGATAGAAACGGGAATCCTGTTAGTGATAGAGTGGCGATGGTCATAAATGATGATGTTATTGGTGTGGTTTTTAGTAGGCCTCCTATTATTCGAATGTCTTGTTCGTTTCCTAGGATGTGGATGAGTGATCCTGAACAAAGGAATAAAAGGGCTTTAAAGAAGGAGTGAATGGATATGTGTAGGAAGGCTAGTGTTGGTTGGTTGAGTCCGATTATTGTTATTATTAGTCCTAATTGACTAGTAGTTGAGAGTGCGATAATTTTTTTAATGTCTAGGTGGGTGGTTGCTGCAGTGGCAGCAAATGCTGTTGTTGTTGCCCCTATAATGAGGCATAAAGTTGTTATGGTTTTGCTGTTATGTAATATAGGGTGGAGTCGGATTAGTAGAAATACCCCTGCAACTACTATTGTGCTTGAGTGGAGGAGGGCTGATACTGGTGTTGGGCCTTCTATGGCTGCTGGTAGTCATGGGTGGAGGCCTAGTTGTGCAGATTTACCTGTGGCTGCTGCTAATAGGCCTATTATTGGGATAGGGTTTGTTGTTTCATATAAGGTTAATAATTCTTGAATATTTAGTGATGATGTTGATATTAGTCAGGCAGTTGTAATAATAAGTCCGATGTCTCCAATTCGATTATAAATAATAGCTTGTAGGGCTGCTGTGTTTGCATCTGATCGTCCGGATCATCAGCCGATTAGTAAAAATGATATAATGCCTACGCCCTCTCAGCCGATGAATAGTTGATACATATTGTTAGCTGTAATGATGGTAAGTATTATAATTAGGAAGATTGTGAGATATTTGATGAATTTATTGATGTTAGGGTCAGAGGATATATATCAAATAGAGAATTCGATGATCGATCATGTGATGAATAGAGCGATTGGAATGAATGTAATTGATAGGGTGTCTATGTATATGGTGATTGGAATGTTTTCTGTTGTGGTTCGGATAAGTGGGGTGGAGGTTAYGGTTAGTTCTGAGTTGTTGTGTATTAGGTGGTTAAGTGGGATTAGGCTAGCTAGAAATAGTAATATTAATTTATTTTTGGTATTAGTTTGGAAATGTTGGGTGGGTTGTTGAGTTACTGACATAGCCAGTGAAAGTATGATAGTGAGGATGATTGTGGGGATAATAAGGTTCACTTCTACCACTTGGATTTGCGCCAAGGATTTTGGTGCCTAAGACCAGAGGAATACTATTATCCTTTAGTAGAGGGGGCCAACGGTTAAGTCGGGTTTAAGGTTTAGCAGGTCTATGTCCCCCCCTTTTTTATTTTCACGGTGTGCGAGGAGTGTATCCTATTGTCAGGGTCACAGCTTGACATTTTTTTTAAATTACACACACTTAGAATACTAGTTCTGGTTTTAGGGAGATAAGGATTAGTGGGGTGATGTGTAGGATCATGAGTAGGTGTTCTCGTGAGTGGGCTGGTTGGGTGGGGGTATTTAGTACGGGTGTTCCTATTTGTGTTGATAGAAGGATGTGGAGGGAGTATGAAGCTGTGATTAGTATTAGCAGTCCGAATATAATGATACTTGTTGGACATCAGTTGAACAAGGAGGAGGCGATTAGTAGTTCACCTGTGAAGTTTAGGGTCGGTGGTGTTGCAATGTTTATTAGGCTGGTGAGCATCCATCAGGATGTGGTTATTGGTAGGATGTTATGAAATCCTCGTGTTAGGATTATAATTCGTGTTTTGGTTCGTTCGTAGGAGATGTTGGCTAGGCAAAATAGTGCTGATGAGGTGAAGCCGTGGGCGATTATAAGGGCTATTGCTCCTGAAATGCTTCATTCCGTTTGGATTAAAATTGCAGCGATTACAAGGCCTATATGGCTTACCGAAGAGTAAGCGATGAGGGATTTTAGGTCTGTTTGTTGGAGGCAGGTGAGGTTGGCTAGGGTCGCCCCTCATAGGGCAAGTACGATGAATGGAAGGAATATATCTGTTTTAGTGGTTGGAAGGATTTGTAGTATTCGGATGGCACCATACCCCCCTAATTTAAGTAATACTGCGGCTAAAACTATGGATCCTGCAATTGGGGCTTCTACGTGGGCCTTGGGGAGTCATAGGTGGAGGCCATAGATTGGTATTTTTGCTAGGAAGGCGGTCAGGCAGGCTATTCATAGGATAAGGTCTGTTGTTTTATTAGTAGGTTGAATTATCTGTATAAATAGGGTTGGGGTGTTTAGTTTGTTGTTGAGGAATACAATTGCCATTAAAAGGGGTATTGAGGTGATTAGGGTGTATAGTATGAAGTATGTGCCAGCGGTTAGTCGTTCAGCCTGTTGTCCTCAGCGTGTAATGAGGATTAGGGTTGGTACGAGGGTGGCTTCAAATATAATGTATATCAGGGTTAGGTTGTAGGCTATAAATGTGAGGGCGATGAATAGTTGTAGGGTGGTTAGTGTTGTTAGGAAGGCTCGTTGTCGTGTTAGTGGTTCGCTGTTTATTGAATGTTGGCTGGCTAGTATTGTTAGTGGGAGGAGTCAGTAGGATAGGGTTAATAGGGGGGATGAAATGTTGTCTAGGAGGAGGTATATGTTAGATTGTGGCTCTAATATAATTAAGCTAAGTATTGCAAGTAAGAATGCATAGGAGGTGCTTGCAGTGTGGAGTATTTTGGGTTTGATAAGGAGGATGGTTGGGATGAGTATTGAGGTTATGTAAATAATTTTTAACATTATAAAAGGTTGAGGTTACTTAGGAAGTCGTTGCCGTGGGTTCGTGTGATTGCAATGACTAGACTTAACCCGACAGCTGCGCTGCATACTGAGACAGTAAGGAGAATTGTTGGTATTGGGAATTGCGATATTGTTATTGTGGTGGATGTAAGGATTACTAGAAGTGTGAAGAGGATAAGTATTATTGTTTCTACACATATTAGGGCCAGTATGAGGTGTTTTTGTTGTATAGAGAGGCTAGTGATTATAATTACAAATATGACGTAGAGTGAGGGTTTAATTAGCTCCATTGTTGTGGCTTAGGTAGTAAGTTCTTCTGAGTCGAAATCAGATATCTGATAGACTACCTCAACACTCTGCTCATTCTAGGCCCCCTTGGAGTCATTCGTATAATAGGCCTAATGTTAGGATTAGAAGTAGGAGGGTTGTAAGTGTGATTGTCATGTTAGGTGGGTTAGTGTTGATACTTCATGGGATGGGGAGGAGTAGTACAATTTCTAGGTCAAAAAGGATAAATAAAATGGCTACTAGGAAGAATTGGAGGGAGATGGGGGTACGAGCGTTTCCTAAGGGGTCGAATCCGCACTCGTACGGTGAGAGTTTGTTAATATCTGGTTTCGTTGGTATTAGGCTGTTGATTATGTAGATGATGGTGGTTGTGATTAGGGAGATAGTGATGAGGGGGATGATGCTGATTATTTCTTCCCTGGGGGGTCTTAATGCTTGGAGGGCATTTGTACTACTATACTAAAGAAATAAGACCCCCATCAGTATACGGAGATGTACAGGAATAGTCATACAACATCAACGAAGTGTCAGTATCAGATTGCTGCTTCGTATCCAAAGTGATGGGTTGTTGTAAAGTGAGATAGAATTAGGCGTAGTAGGCAGATGATCAGGAAGGATGTTCCGATTATGACGTGTAGTCCGTGAAATCCTGTGGCTACGAAGAATAGTGAACCGTATACGCTGTCTGCGATTGTAAAGGGGGCCTCCATGTATTCTGATGCTTGTAGGGCTGTAAAGTAGATTCCAAGACCGACGGTGATTAATAGTGCTCGTGTGGCTTCTTTTTTGTTACCTTTTATTATTGTGTGGTGGGATCATGTAATTGTTGCTCCGGATGAAAGTAAAACTGCCGTGTTTAAAAGTGGGACTTCTATAGGGTTGAGAGGGGTGATCCCTGTTGGGGGTCATTCTGCACCTAGTTCTGGTGTTGGAACTAGACTAACGTGGTATAGGGTTCAGAAAAATCCCATAAAAAATAGGACTTCTGATGTGATAAATAAGATTATTCCGTATCGTATGTTTTTTTGTACGCCATTTGTGTGATGTCCTTGGAATGTGCTTTCACGGATTACGTCCCGTCATCATTGAGTTATGGTTAGTGCGAGGATAAGTAGTCCTAGTTTTAGTGTGAGTGTGGTGTGGGTGTGAAATCATAGTGCTAGGCCTGAGGCTGTGAGTAAGGAGCCAATGGCTCCTGTTAGTGGTCATGGGCTGGGGTCTACTAGGTGGTACTGATGAAGTTGGTGGGTCATTATGTGTTTTCTTTTAAGTAGAGAATAAGTAGAAGTACAAACACATAGGCTTGGATGCAAGCAACTGCTAACTCTAGTAGAGTTAGGAGTAGCAGGAGGATTGTCATGATGATGCTAAGGGTAAAGTGTGAGTTGAGAAGGTTCAGGGTGGCTGAGCTAACTATTGTTATTAGTAGGTGGCCAGCTGTAATGTTAGCAGTAAGCCGTACGCCTAGGGCGATAGGGCGTATAAGTAGGCTAACAGTTTCGATTATGATTATAAATGGGATAAGCGGGGTAGGCGAGCCTTCTGGTAGCATGTGGGCTAATGTTGCTGTTGGTTTTTTTAATATGCCGGTAATTACTGTGGCTAGTCAGAGTGGGACGGCTAAGGCCATGTTTATTGATAGTTGGGAGGTAGTTGTGTATGTGTATGGAAGAAGTCCCAGTGTGTTTGATAGGAGGATTATAATTAAGAGGCTGGATAATAGACTAGATCATTTTTGCCCTGTAATGGTTAGTTGGTTGGTTATATTAAGTATAATTTTCTTTAAGAGTCAGGTTGTGGCGGTTGTTGTTCGGTTTCCAATAAGACTTGGTTTATGGTTGATTATTATGGTTGGGATGAGTATTGAGAGAATAAAGGTTGGGATTGATAGAAGTTCTGGGCTAGCAAATTGTTCGAATATGTTTATGTTCATGGTAGGCTGGTTGTTGTGTTATATTTTGTCAAGTTTATTTTTTTGGAGCGTGAAGTAATTTTGAAGGTGTTTGTTTTTTTGTTGATAAGGTGTAGTGTGAATCAGGTTCATAGGAATATAATGAAGATATAGATTGTGTCTAGTTGTGGCATATCACCGAGGAAATGGTTTCCTCTTCAACTTAAAAGGCTGATGCTGTAGAAGCTTCTCGGTGAGTGTTCTATTGTCAGTCATTGTTCGAAGTGGTTTAGGGGGATAGCCTCCATAGCAATTGGTATAAAGCTGTGATTTGCCCCACAGATCTCAGAGCATTGTCCAAAGAAGACTCCGGTTCGGGATGTGGATAGTGGTAGTTGGTTAAGTCGTCCTGGGACTGCGTCTACTTTGATGCCTAGTGATGGGATAGCTCAGGAGTGTAGTACATCTTCTGCGGTTACTACGATTCGGGTTTGTAGACCTGCTGGCATGATTATGCGTTGGTCTACTTCTAGCAGTCGGGGGGATCCGGTTATTAGGTCTTTTGTTTGTAATATATAGGAGTCAAAGGAAATTTGGGTTTTGTCGGAATATTCGTAGTTTCAATATCACTGGTGTCCCGTGGCCTTGATGGTTAGATAGGGGTCAAATACTTCTTCTATTAGGTACAGAGATCGCACTGATGGGAGGGCAGTCAGAATTAAGATTATGATAGGGGCAGCTGTCCAAGCTGCTTCTAGTTGTTCTGCTTCTTCTGTTGGGTCGTTGTGGGTTAATATTGAGGTGGTTGCTGTAATTGAAAAGATTGTGATTACTATGGATATAAGGCATGTGAGAAGTAGCACATGGTCGTGTAGGAATACAACTTCTTCTATTGTCGGGCCCGCTGCTTCTTGTAGTGATAGTTGTGCTGCATATGGCATTGAGGACCACAGGGGCTGTGATTTGGCCGTGACAAAGCCATGTAATATGTTTACTAGGTTCTCGGGAAGAAAGCATATATGCGGTTGACTTGAAATTAACAGATGGTGGTTTAATCCACCTTTTCTCGGGTCACGGTCAATTTATGTAAGAGATATATTCGCGGATTGGGGCATAGGTGTTATTAACTATAAATGTGGGTTCTGTGTGTGTGTGGTGAGGTGGGGGTGTTCCATAGAATCATTCTACATGGGTTTTTTTTCCAAGGGGCATTCGGTGTGTTCGTTTTGAGGTGAGTGCTTCTCATACAATAAAGAGGGATATTAGGACTGCGACTAGTGAGATGGTTGACCCGATGGATGATACGGTGTTCCATAGGGAGAAGGCGTCTGGGAAATCGGAGTATCGGCGTGGTATGCCGGCTAGGCCTAGGAAGTGTTGTGGAAAGAATGTTATATTTACCCCTGCAAATATTACTCAAAACTGAGTTTTTGTCAGGGTTTGGTTGAGTGTGTAGCCGGTAAATAAGGGAAATCAATGGGTGAGGCCGCCTATAATGGCAAAGACTGCGCCTATAGAGAGTACATAGTGGAAGTGGGCGACTACGTAGTAGGTGTCATGCAGTACAATATCTAATGATGAGTTTGCTAGGATAATTCCTGTTATGCCACCTACTGTGAATAAAAAGATAAATCCCAGGGCTCAGTAGATTGGGGTTTGTCATTTAATTTGGCCGCCTGCGAGTGTAGCAAGTCAACCAAATACTTTGATTCCAGTTGGGATGGCAATAATTATTGTTGCTGCTGTAAAGTAGGCGCGGCTGTCAATGTCTAGACCTACGGTGAATATGTGGTGGGCTCACACAACAAAGCCAAGGATAGCAATGGATATTATTGCCCAGATTATGCTTGTGTAGCCAAAGGTGTTTTTTTTTCCGGTGTAGAATGTGATAATGCTGGATACGATTCCAAAGCCGGGGAGAATTAGGATGTATACTTCGGGGTGGCCGAAGAATCAAAAGAGGTGTTGGAATAGGATGGGGTCTCCCCCCCCGCAAGGGTCAAAGAACGAGGTGTTAATATTTCGGTCTGTTAATAATATTGTAATTGCCGCTGCTAAGACGGGGAGTGCTAAAAGTAGTATAATGGCGGTGATTATTACTGATCATACGAACAGCGGGATGTTGAATATTGGCATGGATTTGGGTTTTATGTTGATACAGGTGGTGATGAAGTTGATTGCTCCCAGGATGGAGGAGGCCCCTGCCAGATGAAGAGAGAAAATTGCTAGGTCAACACTAGGGCCCGAGTGTGCTAGGTTTCCTGACAGTGGTGGGTATACTGTTCATCCTGTGCCCGCCCCTGTTTCTACGTAGGAGGATGATAGTAGGAGGAGCAGTGCTGGTGGGAGCAGCCAGAAGCTTATATTATTTATGCGGGGGAAGGCTATATCTGGTGCTCCAATCATAAGGGGAATTAATCAATTGCCGAACCCCCCGATTATAATGGGTATAACTATAAAGAAAATTATAATGAAAGCGTGGGCTGTTACTAGCACATTAAAGATTTGATCGCTTCCTAGGAGCGATCCTGGTTGTGTCAGCTCTATTCGTATTAGGATGCTGAGGCAGGCGCCAATAAGGCCGGCTCAGGCCCCAAATAGGAGGTATAGGGTTCCAATGTCTTTGTGGTTTGTTGAGAATAGTCAACGGGTTATGAACACGGGCAGTATGGCCGAGATAGGCGGTAAGCTGTAAATTTACTCACGGAGATTCCTACTGTCAAGCCCTGAGGTGTAATCATGTCAGACTGCAAATCTGAAGTTGGCAGCTGCCCGGGGCTTCTCCGTTTTTCTTTTTCGTGACAAAAACGGAGAAGCTAGATTAAAGTCCGCCGGTTTGGACAGCTGGTTGTTAATTAGTTTATTGCAGGATCGAGGCCTGTTGATCTAGGGAGCTTTAGTTTAGTTAAAATACCTGTGTTGCAAGCAGGAGATGTGGTTAGCCGTAAGCTCTAAGGCAGAAACTAAAGTAGTCTTTTTTGGTAGCTTTGAAGGCTTCTAGTTTAGTATAACTTAAGTTTCTAAATGTTGGGTGATATAGGGAGTAGTGTAGTTGTACATACTGTTGTGAGTGATGTTAGTATTAGGTGATTTTTGTTTGGTAGGCGTCATTTTATTGATATTAGGGTTGTGTGTGGGGGTGTGGTTATTGATGTTAGGTATATCAGTCGTATGTAGACGAATAGACTAATTAGGGAGAGTACTGCTATTGTGGTGGCCTCGATTGTTATATTTATGGCGGTTATTTTGTTTAGGATGAGTCATTTTGGTATGAATCCTGTTAGTGGAGGAAGGCCTCCTAGTGAAAGGATAGAGGTTGATGCGGCTAATATTAGGTGTGGGGATGAGGTTCATATGTTTCCTATATCTTTAATAGATGATGAGGAGGTTAGGTTTATGATGAGTATAATTGGGGTGGTTGTAATGAGGTAGGTTATATATGTTAGTATTGAGATTTTTGGTGCTATTGTTAAAATGGCGATGGTTCATCCAGTGTGGGTAATTGACGAATAGGCTAGTAGTTTTCGGAGTTGTGTTTGGTTTACGGCTCCCAGCCCACCTACTGTGATGGATAGGGTGGCTGATATTAGGAGTAGGGTTATGTTAGTTTCGTTATGGGTGATTACTAGGATTGTAAGCGGGGCAATTTTTTGTCAGGTAAGGAGAATTAGGGTTGTTATGGTTGTAGCTCCTTGGGATACTTCTGGTAATCAGAAGTGGAAGGGGGCGGCTGCTATTTTTATTAATAGGGCTGCTGTAATGATGGTTATTGTTATTGGTTCTGTCGTAAGGTTAATTTCTCAGTTGGATGTGTTTATGGCGTTGGTTGTTGCTGCGAATAGTATGGTTGTGGAGGCTAGAGTTTGTGTGAGGAAGTATTTTGTTGAGGCTTCGGCTGATCGTGGGTGGTGTGATTTTGCGATAATTGGAATTATGGAGATGGTGTTGATTTCTAGGCAGGCTCATACTATTAGTCAGTGGGTGGCTGTAGTGATTAGTAGTGTGCTTAGAAGGATGCTTGTTGAGATGACGAGTCAGGATAGAAGGTTAATTAGCAAAGGTCGTATGACATTTTCGGGGTATGGGCCCGATAGCTTGTTTAGCTGACTTTGCTGTAGAAGATATTATAGGGGTAGTATTGGAAGTTTTGGGCTTCTAGGTTCAAGTTCGAGTCTTGGTCTTCTAGTATTAAGGGGGCGATTTGAACGCCCGTGTTGAGGTTTTAAGCCTTTTGCATGCCCGGGCTTTGCTACCTTAATAATATAAAATTCCCGCACTGATTTGTAATTGACTAATAAATGACTATTTTATTTTTACGTCCGTTGTGGCGTTTGAATTTATCTCTCAGCAAAAGAAGTCAAAATCCCGGTGTAAAAATAACTGTGGAGAGTTTTTATAGTAAACTTTTTATCGGGGTTTATTATTTTATATTATTGTGAGATTTCGGGCAAAGCTTTAAAATTTTAATGGAAAAATTACCACGATAAGTGGCAAATGTTCCTATGCAATATTTAGGGCGGAAAAGTGCAAATTATGGATTTACCGTATATTAAATATTTTTATTTTGAAAAAATGTGATGAAAAAAATGTGCTTTGTCCGAGATTTTTTAAAAAAAAAACGCTTGAAAAGTTGGGAGTGAGGAAAAATATGTCTAACAAGCATGAAGGAATGTATCTCATTAGGGAAAAGTGCCAGACCAAGGGTATAGCTCCACCTGGACTAAGGGCCTACCCCGCTTCGGGGTGACGGTAACGAGCATATATGGGTGTCAGGTGAAAGGTAGAGATAAAAAGACCAACCAGGGGTGGAACAGGCATAGCTGATAAGAACATGCGGCAGAATGTACCAGTATAGAGGGTGCGACCAAAGGCCTCTTAAAAAGCTAGGAGGGAGGGATGGTTCCGGGCCATTGAGATGACCTTGAGAGTGTAACCAGCGGCCTTGGAAAGTACATTTCCGGGAGGAGTTACAATATATGGACGTGAGAAGCGGGACTGTATGCCATGATGAAAGGATAGAGGATTTCACGGGCTGAGCTAGGTCACGGGACACCATCTGGAACGGGATAGTCATGATTACTAATAACGAGTATTCCTGAATCCATGGAACGTTAGGGTAATGGGGAGACAAATTCGATGATCGGAGCCAATTTTACATATAAATAATTATAGTATAATTCCCGTTTATTAGCCGTGTGGCAAATCATTAATGTACTATATACATAGTGAAATAAAGATTAAATATGAAGGTAGGACATAGGCCGGGATTTCCATAATAAAATTATGGGGGGGGTAGGGGGGGGTCCTAGGAGGGCTTATTTTTTGCAAAGAGTAGTTTAATATAAAATGCTGGTTTTGGGGGCCAGAGATGGGAAGTGGGAGTTTTATTTCCGTGTCTACGCTATCAAGGTAGTCCCTGCTCGGGCACAGCTTCCATTGTGGTGGTGCTCCGCATAATGCTGTTGTGGTGGAAATGTTTAACAGACATGTGGAGAGAGTGAGGGGGAGGTATTGTTTTCATAGGAGGTGTATGAGTTGGTCATAGCGGAATCGTGGGTAGGATGCTCGGATCCATAGGAATAGTATTGTTAAAATTATAGCTTTTATTATTAGATTGATTGTGAATAATTGTGGGTTGGTGGTTCCTGGGTTAATGAATATTATGGCGGATAGGGTGTTTATTAGGATAATGTTTGTGTATTCCGCTAGGAATAGTAGTGCAAATGGTCCCGCAGAGAATTCTACGTTAAATCCAGAGACTAGTTCAGATTCACCCTCGGTGAGGTCGAATGGGGATCGGTTGGTTTCTGCGAGGGTGGATGTGAATCATATTATTGCTAGAGGTCAGGATGGGATTAATAGTCATATGTGTTCTTGTGTTTCTGTAAAGGTGTGTAGTGAATAGCCCCCTGAAAGGGTGGCTATTGAAATAATGATTAGTCCAAGGGTGACTTCGTAGGAGATAATTTGGGCCACGGCCCGTATTGCTCCTAGAAGGGGGTATTTTGAGTTGGAGGATCAGCCTGACCATAGGATTGTGTATGTGAATATTCCTGATATTGCCATGATGAATAGCAACCCTAGGTTTATATTGGTTAATGCATACGGTATTGGTAGAGGTGCTCATGAAATTAGGGCTAGGGTGAGGGCTATGATTGGTGATAGTGTGAATAGGATGGGTGATGATATGGTTGGTTTGGTTGTTTCTTTTATAATTAGTTTTAGGCCGTCTGCAATTGGTTGTAATAGGCCTGCGGGCCCGACAAGGTTAGGACCCTTTCGGAGTTGTATATAACCTAAGAGTTTTCGTTCTAGTAGGGTGAGGAATGCGACGGCGATAAGAATTGAAAGGATGTATAGAATTGGGTGAATAATGTTTACTAGGATGTTAGTGATGATTAAGGGTTGTCCTTAATGGCCTTCTCTAGGCGGGGAGTTGGGTTGTACGGGTTTGATCATATCTTAGGTTAAAGCGTGCTTGTAGCATTGGCTTTGCTATACCGGTCCTTTCGTACTGGGTGTAGCACATCATAGATAGAAACTGACCTGGATTGCTCCGGTCTGAACTCAGATCACGTGGGACTGTTAATCGTTGAACAAACGAACCCTTAATAGCTGCTGCACCATTAGGATGTCCTGATCCAACATCGAGGTCGTAAACCTTCTTTTTGATATGGGCTCTTGAAGAAGATAGCGCTGTTATCCCTGGAGTAACTTGGTTCGATGATCGGCTGTGCCGGGTCGTTGATTGGCTTGTGGGCCTGTTTGCGAGTTTTAGTCGTGTTTGGAAGTTTCTTTTTTTTCCAAGGTCGCCCCAACCGAAAGTAGCTATTATTGGGTTTAATAGGTTAGTTAAAGCTTCACAGGGTCTTCTGGTCTTATGTTGGTATTTTAGCTTTTGTACTAAAAGATCAGTTTAATTGATTTATTATAAGAGACAGTTAGGCCCTCATTATGCCTTTCATACAGGTCTACAATTAATAGACAAATGATTTCGCTACCTTTGCACGGTTAGGGTACCGCGGCCGTTTAATTGTTCACTGGGCAGGCGTTGCCTTTAATACTTGTTTGTGGCTAAAGGTTATGTTTTTGTTAAACAGTTGGGGTCTTTGGTTGCCGAGTTCCTTTTATAATGGTTAATCTTTCTTTTTGACGCACCTGTGTTGGGTTCACAGTGTTATATTTTGGTGTGTATTGTTTGTTATCTGCCTATTGTGGTCTGTTAATGGCTAGTAGTCTTTCTGTTTCTAGCGGATGGGTGCGTGTAGAGAGGTTATCTTATTATTAGTTCTAGCATAATAGGACCCACGGTAGTGGGTTTACCCTTAGTTAATTTGGAGTTTGTGTTGCGTTTTCTAATTTAGTGTTTAATTCTATAACGATATTTTGTTGGGTGGCTGCTTTAAGGCCTACGGGTGTTAGTTTTGGAGTGTGGCTCACAAAGTCAGGTTGTATCCTGTTTCAATAGAGCTGTACCCCTATTGAATTTCTTTAGGCGTATTAATTGGTATATTGAGTGGCCTAGGGTGGAACTAATATTCTTTTTTGGGTAGCCAGCTATCTCCAGATTCGATTGGCGTTTCACCTCTACTTTTAAGTCTTCCCACTCTTTTGCTACAGAGAAGGGTGTGCTCTATGGGCTGCTTTAAAGTAGCTCATCTGGTTTCGGGGTGTGGGCTGTGAGTCTTCTTGTCCTTAGTTTCTTGCTAGACCATGATGCGAAAGGTACAAGGGTTAATCTTTGCTGTTTTTTGCTTACTTTGTTTCCCTTACGGTACTGTGTGGAGGTAATTTACTGTTCGATCACATCTACTTAGTGTATCAAATGTTTTGTTTAATAATATAGGTATATCTTGTATTTGTGTTATAGTTAGGCTCAAAAAGATTATTGAAATGTCGTTCGAGTGTAAGTCGAGCGCTTTGTGTAAGCTACTTTTTGTTTCTAAGCACACTTTCCAGTACGCTTACCATGTTACGACTTGCCCTGCTTTGGGAGGTAGTTGTGTTTATGTATGTTTGTGGTGTTCTACAGGGATGACGGGCGGTGTGTACGCACTTCATTGCGCTGGTTTCAGGTAAATGTTCTATTTTTATCTTACTGCTAAATCCGCCTTCAGGTTGTGTTTCATGCTTTATCCGTTTTTCCTGGTAAAGGAAGTGTAGCCCATCTTTGACCCGCTTATTAGTTACACCTCGACCTGTCGTGTTAGTGGGTTCTATTAGGCTTGCTTTGTTTCTTTTGCAAGGTAAGCTGGCGACGGCGGTATATAGACTGTTGGGCAAAAACGGGTGGGGTTAATCGTGGATTATCGGTTATTGGACAGGCTCCTCTAGGTTGTTGTGAAGTACCGTCAAGTCTTTTAAATTTTAAGTTTCTACTCGTAGTTATTTGGCGAGCAATTGGTTATTTGATTGCTGTGTTACGGCAGGGCATAGTAAGGTATCTAATCTTAGTTTGTTTCCTTGCTTTCACGAGTTGAAGTGGTTTTTTATTAGGAATAATGGTTTATGTCACTTATGGCTTTTTACAGCCCAGTTTGTTCTCAATCCTAACGCGGGGACTGTTTTTTAGTCGTGCTTTACGCCGGTGGCATTGTCTTGGGTCTGTCGTGTAACCGCGGTCGCTGGCACGAGATTAACCGGCCCTGATGGCCCCATTATTAGGTCGAGCTTGCGCTTATAGCCCAATATTAAGTACTGCTGCATGCCCGTGGGGGTGTGGCTAGTTGCTTGACGTCGTGGGTAATATTACCTGATATCTGCTCTGTGTGATTGGTGGTAGGCTGTTTCACTGTAGTGGGGAGGCTTGCATGTATGGGTATGGGGTGAAGACAATGTGAGGTTTAAGACCAAGACCTTGTGTTGATCAGGTGGCGGCCGTCTTAGTGTTTTCAGCACTATGCTTTAAATAAGCTATGATAACTTC